ATTAAGGAAGAAAGGATATGAGTCTACCGCTTACAAGAAAAGATTTCATGATAGTCAATATGGGCCCTCAGCACCCATCAATGCATGGTGTTCTTCGACTGATCGTTACTCTCGATGGTGAAGATGTTATTGATTGTGAACCCATATTAGGCTATTTACACAGAGGAATGGAAAAAATCGCGGAAAACCGAACTATTATACAATACTTACCTTATGTAACACGGTGGGATTATTTAAGTTAAGAAAGAAAAAAGAATAAGAACACGGATACATAACATAAAAAAAAGAATAAATAAGACGATATTCGACCTCCCCCTACATATTTAATTTCTTCTCCTATACAAAAACCAGCAAGACCTACTCCATTGGTAATTCCATCAATGACACCCTCATCGAAAAACTGCGTTAGTTCAGTTAATCCTCTTATACCCAGGACAAAGACCCTAGTATAGAAAATATCTATATAACCACGATTATATGACCAACTGTATATCTTTTTTTTTACTTGATCCGAAAAAGACTTTTTCGGACTCTCTTTTACAAGAGAATTTATTAAATCCAAATTATGAAAAAAGGAATAAGCGGATCCATAGAAGATATATGCTATGGATAGACCAAACATAGCTAGACTTACAGAAGAAATTGCATTAGTGATAAATTCATATGAATTTATGGAAGAATTAGAATTTTCCTGGAAAAAGTTTATTGAGGGAGTTAACCACTTTGATAATATGGTTAACTCCGCTATTCCATTATCCATTACTCCATTATCAAAATGGATTCCTATGGATCCAATGAACAAAGTAAAAAGCAGTAATATAAAAAGAGGGAATAGCATAGTACTTCCCATTTCGTGAGGATAGACAAAAGTGTTTTTAGCCCCAAAGGAAGTACTAAAGGACCCTATCCTATTTCTTGTATTACCATGAATTTTGTATATATTTTGTGAAAAAAAAGAAACTCCACTCTTCGTTGTTGATAAAATGAAATCTCTATTCACTCCTTTGGGTATCCTTTTTCCCCATAAGGATATTGAATACAACGAACCCTCCTTAGTGCTACTGTAATTTTGAAAATGAACACGCAGGTACCCATCAAAAGTAAGTAAATATATCCGAAACATATAAAACGCAGTTAATCCTGCAGTAAAAGAGGCTATTATTCCAAAAAAGGGTGAATACAACCAACTATTACTAAGGATTTCATCTTTGGACCAGAAGCAAGCAAGAGGTGGAATACCACAAAGAGAAAGCGTACCCCATAAAAAAGTAGTTCTTGTAATTGGAACGTATTTTCTTAAACCTCCCATAAGAACCATATTCTGACTTTTATCTGGTGAATATCCAACAAGAGGTTCCATTGAATGAATAATGGATCCGGATCCCAAGAACAATAAAGCTTTCGAATAAGCATGAGTGATCAAATGGAATAAAGCAGCTTGATAAGAACCTATACCTAGAGCTAACATCATATAACCCAATTGAGACATTGTAGAATAGGCTAAGCTTCTTTTAATATCTCTCTGAGCAAGAGCTAAAGTAGCTCCTAAGAAGAGTGTTATTGTACCTACTAAAGAAATGAAACTCATTATTAAAGGTAGGGATATGAAAAGAGGAAGAAGTCGAGCTAGAAGAAAAATCCCCGCAGCAACCATAGTTGCTGCGTGTATAAGAGCCGAAATGGGAGTGGGTCCTTCCATAGCATCGGGTAACCATACGTGAAGAGGGAATTGTGCAGATTTCGCAACTGCACCAAGGAATAATAAAAAAGCACACAAAGTAGTAAGTAAGGAATTAATCCCATTATTAGGAATCCAGTTATTAGCTATTTTGAACAAATCCCGAAACTCTAAACTACCTGTTATCCAAAAAAAACCTAAAATTCCTAATAACAGACCAAAATCCCCTACACGATTAGTTACAAAAGCTTTTTGACAAGCACTCGCTGCAATTGGCCGTGTAAACCAAAAGCCTATCAATAAATAGGAACACATTCCCACAAGTTCCCAAAAAAAATAAATTTGTATCAAATTGGAACTAGTAACCAATCCCAACATGGAAGTATTGAAAAAACTTATATAAACAAAAAATCTCAAATATCCTTCATCGTGAGACATATAATCGTCACTATAAATAAGAACGAGGATTCCTACAGTAGTAATTAGTATTAACATAATAGAAGTAAGCGGGTCGATCAAGTATCCAAATTCTAAGGAAAAATCATTATTGACGGTCCAAGACCATAGATATTGATAGATAGAACTTCCATTTATTTGTTGAATAGATAGGTGAACTGAGAATACCATAGCTATACTTAAGAGTAAAACACAAGGAAAAGCCCATATGCGACGAAGATTTTTTGTTGCTGTCGGAATAAGAATAAGTCCAAACCCCATTGACATAATAACTGGAAGTGGGAGAAGAGGGATTACCCATGCATATTGATATGTATGTTCCATAAGAAAAGAAATTGCAATTTTTCTATAAAATAAAATTGTTTCCGATTCACCAAACCAATTCTTATCTCTTTCTGAAGGAATTCAAAAAAATAAGAATAAGACAAAATACTGGAATTCTTAATTTTTCCAAATTTCTCTCATTGAAATAATCAAAAATTAAGAATGGGTTTACTTGGTTAAATTCAAAAAGTTAATTAACTCACTTTGTTACCTAGTTATTACCTAAAGAAGGATATTTATTAAAATACAAAAAAGGATTGAATCATTTTACTTTCTATTCATTTTTGTATTTCTTTCTATTAAAATGAAGATGAAGCAGCTCTCATGTTTCGTAACTGATTGATTGAATTTCAATGAAAACCTATGTTTATAGGAAATTATCGAATATTCTTTACTTCATATAGAACTGAAATCCTAATGACTAGAATTACCTAAGTTTTAGAATGTCTTGTTTAAGAGACTAAGTCTTTTTTTGTTTTGATTGGAATTCCATTATGGAATACCATTCTGAACTTAATTAACTATTTGAATTTTCCCTTCCTTTTATCCCCCATCTTATATGGGGGATAGGCCGTAGATCTATATATGGAGTATACTTAATATATAAATTGATTTAAATAGAAAACCTTTGTATATATTCTATATTATTAAAACAAAGTATAAAATATATATGAAAAATATGCTAAAAAATTCTTGTCTTATCCGCATTAGAGAAAATAAAGTAAAAAAGAATTCTGAATTTCAGTTCAGTATCTAAGTATAAATACTAAGAAAAAACAGAAAGAAGGATTGATTTGCGGCAATAGATGTCTTTCACATACAACTAGAAAAAAGTAATCTCCTTTTTGAATGGCAGTTCCAAAAAAACGTACTTCGATGTCAAAAAAGCGTATTCGTAAAAATCTTTGGAAGAAAAAGACTTATTTTTCCATAGTAATAGTACAATCTTATTCTTTAGCAAAATCAAGATCATTTTCCAGCGGCAGCGAGCATCCAAAACCAAAGGGTTTTTCTGGGCAACAAACAAACAAATAATCTGGTTTTGGAATAATCTGAATTGACCTATCCCAAAGAAATTCCAATTATTTAATATGAATAATTCGGATTAATTAATGAATGTACTTTTATGTGTCGAATTCCTCGGTACAATATTCTTAGAACTAACCCCTCTGATATATAGAACAAAAGTTTTTGGTATACTGTGTCCTAAGTATTCTTTTCCTATCAACGAACTTTTCATAATAGAATCCTCATAATAAAATATGAGGATTCTATTATGAAAAGTAGAGTATTCTTGCAATAGGACTTACAACTTCTACCTATCTTATCAAAAATCCACAAAAAAATAGGTTTAGGCTTGGTAAATCATATTAATAAGAGCATAAAGGCTTTCATTCTAGAAATTTTGCTAAAATCAAAAATTCTTTGTATTTAATGATGAAATTATAGAAATTCTAATGGATAGATTGAAAGATTTTTTTTTATTTCAATGAGAAACTAATTAGAAAAAAAATGAGTTCTATATTGCAACTGAGAAAATTGCAACTGAGAAAAAACAGTTCCAACTCTTTCAAGCTTTGTTTCTATTGGGCAAAGCAAGAGTTTATTGTTAAAAAAATCCCCAATGATACTACCAAACGAAGTCCATTTTAATGAAGATTCTAATGTTCCTAAATTCTATGGACTCTCCCAATCTCGACGATTTGCGAGAAAATCACTATTATTCTTTTAACTTCCCTATTATTTAAAGTTAGCCGCCATGGTGAAATTGGTAGACACGCTGCTCTTAGGAAGCAGTGCTCAAGCATCTCGGTTCGAGTCCGAGTGGCGGCATTCTCGAAAAGGAATACAATAGATTAGAAAATGGATTCAATTCGAAATTTCCAATTTTGTAATGGGACCTTCTCCTTATGCTATTTGCAACTTTAGAACATATACTAACTCATATCTCTTTCTCAACCATTTCAATTGTGATTACAATTCATTTGATAACCTTATTAGTTCGTGAACTTGGGGGATTACGTGATTCGTCAGAAAAAGGAATGATAGCTACTTTTTTCTCTATAACAGGATTTTTAGTTTCTCGTTGGGCTTCTTCGGGACATTTTCCATTAAGTAATTTATATGAGTCATTGATCTTCCTTTCATGGGCTCTGTATATTCTTCATACGATTCCTAAGATACAGAACTCTAAAAATGATTTAAGCACAATAACTACACCAAGTACTATTTTAACGCAAGGCTTTGCCACGTCGGGTCTTTTAACTGAAATGCATCAATCCACAATACTAGTACCTGCTCTACAATCTCAGTGGTTAATGATGCATGTCAGTATGATGTTACTAAGCTATGCAACTCTTTTGTGCGGATCCTTATTATCCGCCGCTCTTCTAATCATTAAATTTAGAAAGAATTTCAATTTCTTTTTAGAAAAGAAAAAAAATGTTTTAAATAAAACATTTTTATTTAGTGAGTTTAGTGAGATTGAATATTTCTATGTAAAAAGAAGTGCTTTTAAAAACACCTCTTTTCCTTCATTTCCAAATTATTACAAATATCAATTAATTGAGCGTTTGGATTCTTGGAGTTATCGTGTCATTAGCCTAGGGTTTACCCTTTTAACCATAGGTATTCTTTGTGGAGCAGTATGGGCTAATGAGGCGTGGGGATCCTATTGGAATTGGGATCCTAAGGAAACTTGGGCATTTATTACTTGGACCATATTCGCAATTTATTTACATAGTAGAACAAATCCAAATTGGAAGGGTACGAATTCCGCACTTGTAGCTTCGATAGGATTTCTTATAATTTGGATCTGCTATTTTGGTATCAATCTATTAGGAATAGGTTTACATAGTTATGGTGCATTTACATTACCATCTAAATGATTACATAACATAAAACCTTCGTGAAATGCAAGTTTTTCCATTTTTGTTTGATTTGAGAACCCTTTGAGAAGGCGTTCAAGGGTTCTCAAAAATTCGAGATAGATCTAATTAGACTTTTTTACTTTTTTCTGAATTATTTGGTTTTTCCACTATGGAATATAGAGCGGACTAGTAAAAAAAAAAATTATTTAGGATAATAATTGGATAAGAGAGCCTCCACCTTGTCAACGGATAGCGAGAGAACAAAATCTGGATAAATACCAATTCCTATTACTGGTAAAAAGATACAGATTAAAAGAAAGAGTTCTCGTGGTCCAGAATCCTCCAAATTTGCGTTTGGAACATGAAATAGCTTGTATCCATAGAACATCTGGCGTAACATAGATAATAAAAAAATAGGAGTTAATATCATTCCAATTGCCATTACAAAAGTAATTAGCATTTTGGGTATTAACAGAAATTTTGGACTAGTAATTAGTCCAAAAAATACTACTAATTCTGCAACAAAACCGCTCATTCCTGGTAAGGCAAGAGAAGCCATTGAAAAGCTACTAAACATGGTAAAAATTTGCGGCATTGGGATAGATATCCCCCCCAGTTCTTCGAGATAAACAAGACGCATTCTATCACAAGCCGTTCCCGCCAAGAAAAAAAGTGTAGCACCAATAAATCCATGGGATAGTATTTGTAAAATAGCTCCATTGAGTCCAATGTTGGTTATGGAACCAATTCCTATAATTATGAAACCCATGTGAGATACGGAGGAGTAGGCTATTCTTTTTTTGAAATTTCGTTGACCAAGAGAAGTTGAAGCTGCATAGATTATTTGCATCGCTCCTATTATTACCAACCAGGGGGAAAATAGATAATGAGCATGAGGTAACAATTCCATATTGATCCGAATCAATCCGTATGCTCCCATCTTTAATAGGATTCCCGCTAAAAGCATACATGTACTGTAATGCGCTTCCCCATGGGTATCTGGTAACCACGTATGTAGGGGTATAATCGGCAATTTGACAGCATAAGCAATAAGGAAGCCAAAATAAAATAGTATTTCCAATGTTGCAGGGTATGATCGATTAATTAATCTTTCCAAATCGAATCTTGGTTCGTTGGAACCATATAAGCCCATACCTAGAACTCCGATTAAGAAAAAAATGGAACCGCCTGCAGTATACAAAATAAATTTTGTAGCTGAATACAGACGCCTCTTTCCCCCCCACATGGATAAAAGTAAGTAAACAGGAATTAATTCTAACTCCCACATGATAAAAAAAAGTAAAAGGTCTCGCGAAGAAAATAATCCTATTTGACCACTATACATTGCTAGCATCAGGAAATAGAATAATCGCGAATTCCGGGTAACTGGCCAAGCTGCTAAAGTAGCTAAAGTAGTGATAAATCCTGTCAATAAAATAGATCCTAATGAAAGTCCATCGATTCCCAATCTCCAGTGGCAATCAAAGACATCTATCCATTTAGAATCCTCCTTTAATTGGATTAAGGGATCCTCCAATTGGAAATGATAACAGAATGCATAAGTCATTAGAAGGAATTCTAATAAACAAATAGATATAGTATACCACCTAACGATTTTGTTTCCCCTATGAGGTAAAAAGAAAATTAATGAACCTGCAAATATCGGCAAAACAACAAGTATTGTTAACCAAGGAAAATAACTCATGATAAAGTGATAAAGAGAAGATACGTTTTGACCAGAAAAGCCCGTGCTCGCTTATTTCGAGCACGGGCTTCCTCGGTAAAGAGGAATCAGACGATTCAAGTGGAGTTTTTTATAACGTATCAATAAGATAGAGCCATGCTGCGGGTTGTTTCAGGCCCTAAATAAACGCGGACACTTAAAAAATCTGTTGGGCAGGCAGATTCGCATCTCTTACAACCCACACAATCTTCGGTTCTCGGCGCGGAAGCAATTTGCTTGGCTTTACACCCATCCCAGGGTATCATTTCTAATACATCTGTTGGACAAGCTCGTACACATTGAGTGCATCCTATACATGTATCATAAATTTTTACGGAATGTGACATTGGATCTATAAATTTTCCTTTTCAACATAAAAATTTTCGATCTGGTAAAAATGAAATTAGTACTATATGAGTCATATGTATTGTAGACACCAGACGAAGCAATGGTTTATCCAAACTTCAACAAATAAATAAATAAAATAATGCAATATATTTCTTAATCCGTTTGTGAGAAAACGTGAAAAGAGCCAAGAGACTTGAATTTTTGGCTTCAACAATCATAATTATACGAATTGTACATACGAATTCGAATTAGCCAATTTATTGGCTATCGTCTTTTCAATATAAATTATTGCAATATTCAAATTGCAATATCAATGAATTGCAAAAATTCAATAAGTAAAAAAGAATACTATGTAATAACCTAATCAAAAAATAGATATTATAAAATAATAAGAAAATAGTATTCGATTTCTATTCATCTTAATATTAATATTTGATATTATTATTATATGTGCGCCTTTGTTTAGAGGATTTTATGTCTAATTATTCAAAAAATTAGATTGATTGATACGAGTTGATTTCTTGTTACGATGGATGGAAGAAAGAATGGATAGTCCAATAGCTGCTTCAGCAGCCGCAAGGGCTATAACAAAAATTGCGAAAATGTCTCCTTTTAATTGGCGACTATCAAATAGATCAGAAAATGTTACGAGATTTAGATTAATTGAATTCAGTATAAGTTCAAGACATATTAGAGCTCTAACCATGTTTCGGCTTGTGATCAATCCATAGATACCAATCGAAAATAAATAGACACTAAAAAAAAGTACATGTTCAAACATCATTAACTAACTCCTTATCAATCTCGATTCATTTAAATATGAGGACAAGAATTGAACCGATTCCATTAATTAGAATAGAACAGTTACACAACAAAAGAGAAAAGAAGGTATTTGTTGGCAGTAGATGGGTTTTACTAAATCTAAATTGTGATTCTTTAGTTATTTATTTTAGATTTGAAATTCTAAGAATTTTGACTAATTCTAAGTATTTCTTATTGCCGAGCCATAGTAATTGCACCTATTAAAGAAACTAGAAGAATTATGGAAATGAGTTCAAACGGAAGATAAAAATCAGTTGCTAAATGAATGCCAATTTGTTGAACGTTATTTATGAGACCCTGTTCCACTATTTGGTTTGATCTTGTAGTCCAAAGAATTCCATACCATGACGTATCTGGGATAGTAGTCATTAGTGAAAAAAAAATAGTTATACAAACGAGTGAAGTGAACCCATCTCCAATAGTCCAATAATTCTTATTTTTAGACCATTCTGAGCCATTTACGAACATTACGGCAAATATGATCAAAACATTTATAGCTCCCACATAAATAAGAAGTTGTGCGACAGCTACAAAGTAGGAATTCAATAAAATATAGAATAAGGATATACAAACAAGAACTAATCCCAGCGAAAAGGCAGAATAAATTGGGTTGGTAAGTAATACTACTCCTAGACCTCCTAGTAGAAGAACAAATCCCCCAAATAGCACAAGAATCTCATGTATTGGTCCAGGTAAATCCATTATGGATAAGAAGAAATTAATAGTATAAAATTTTTCATGAACTGACTAAAACTAAAAGATTCAAGGAAGGAAAAAGGGATTAGGATATTTTTTTGTATATAAGTTGTATAGTTAGAAATCACATCACGAAAATCTACTCTCATTTTAAATCAGGAATAATTTGCAATAAGCAGTAGTTATTCGTTTTTCTTTATAGTTAATAAAAAACTATTGGATTTTTCTTTTTTGTTAGAAAAATCCTAGTAACTAATAATTAGTAACCGTTCTTGAATTCCAAGATTTTTCTTCGTCTATTTTACTTTGAGTCGAATTCCTAATTGTTTGAATTGTGTAATCTCCCATTATGGAGATTGGTAACCGACTCAAAGCAATTTGATTGTAATTCAATTCATGACGATCATAAGTAGAAAGTTCATATTCTTCAGTCATTGATAAACAGCTTGTCGGACAGTACTCAACACAATTACCACAAAATATACAAACTCCGAAATCAATACTATAATTAAGCAATTGTTTCCTTTTAATATCCTTTTCAAATCTCCAATCCACAAGGGGTAGATCTATCGGGCATACGCGAACACATACTTCACAAGCAATACATTTATCAAATTCAAAGTGGATTCGCCCCCGGAAACGCTCCGATGTAATTGATTTTTCATAAGGGTAGTGAATCGTTATAGGTAAACGATTTGTGTGGGATAAGGTAATTATGAAACTTTGACCAATGTACCTTGCAGCGCGTATTGTTTGTTGACCATAACTCATGAACCCAGTTACCATAGGGAACATATTCTAAATATCTATGAAAAAGGTATGTTTTTTTTTTTTCTCTTGTTTGAGAGAACTTTTGTGTTGAAAATATTCTTACTGTTATTGTATTATCTTATTTATAGTGAAACAAGTTGGGAAGAAGTTGTTAATAAGAGATTGCCCAGGGAAATAGGTAAAAGAAATTTCCATCCAAGATTTAATAACTGATCCATTCTCATCCTGGGTAAAGTCCATCTTATTGTGATAGAAATGAAGAGAAATAAATAAGCTTTAGTTAATGTAATAAAGATACCCATTGTCATTTCCAAAATTCCAACCATTTTATTCATTTGGAAAAATTCAAAAAAGGATATATAGGGAATAGAGAAATTCCACCCGCCTAAGTAGAGAACTGTTACAAATAAAGAGGAAACTAATAAATTTAGGTAAGAAACAAGATAAAATAAACCATATTTGATACCGGAATATTCGGTTTGATAACCTGCTACTAATTCTTCCTCTGCTTCTGGTAAATCAAAGGGTAATCTTTCACATTCTGCCAAAGAAGAAATTAGAAAAACCAGAAAACCTATAGGCTGACGCCAAAGATTCCATCCAAAAAAACCATATTTTGACTGTGCTTCAACTATATCAACTGTACTTGAACTGTTAGATAATCATAGTCGATGATAACATCACAGTTCCCACCGCTATTCCAAAACCGTACATGAAACCTTAGCTTCATACGGCTTCTCTATGATCAGAAAAAAGGAAAGGGTTGTTTCGTTTCGGTATTATCCCCCTGGGCATAGATAGAATTAGGTAAGATAAAATCGATTGGAAAGTCCTAAATTAGACCAAAGGAATTCCGTCTGCTAGAATAAGAAAAAGCGCTTCCGAATTGATCTCGTCCTTTATAATATAATGCAAATTTTTCTTTGTTCAGTAATAACTTAATCTTGGAATAAAACACTCATTATAGCAATTAATAAATGAAAAGAATTAGGCATTAATTCATGAGGAATTCTGTATTAATATGAATAGAGGAAGGAAAGAATAAATAAATATCTTTTTTTTGTATTGCATTCCATATCTTTTGTCCTATTCTTCTTTCCCCGGGGAAGGGTACTTTTAAAGAAAAAAGGAATAAAGGATTAATTCGTTCTTGATAGCCATTTCTTTAACAAGTGAAAGGGAACATACTCTGGATCGGAATCCGAAGAAAGTACTACTTGATCATTTCCACCAATTTCAAGTCCTTATTATGATTCCTTTTATGAGGAAAAATTTCTAATGCCTTAGATTCCCTCATTACTAATCCTTTATGTACTTTAGTGTTCCTAACCCCTCACTAATTTTTGATGGATTCCCTTTATGATTATAAGTTATAGTAATAACTCAGAATATTCTAGTAATGGAATTCCATATCGCGAATCCTTTATTCTTGCCCGCTTCAAGATATGATGACTAATCAAAAAATCTCAACCTTGGGGTAAAGAGTTTACACTACTTATGTTTACTTCAACTTTTTTCTTGTACGTAGGAAATGAGATTTTTTCTTTTTACTACAAATTAATAAGCTGTTTTGTTTCACTCATATAGCTATCTAGTTTAACTTACCAACCCGAATACAGAATAAGAAAAGGAAGATAAATATTCAATGGATTTTAGAGAAAAAAGATCCCATTTTAACGAATCACACGTAGAGATATTGCTAGCACACAAAAAGTTAATGGTATTTCATAACTAATAGATTGAGCAGCAGCTCGTAGACCGCCTGAAAAAGAATATTTATTATTTGAGCTATATCCTGCCATAAGAAGACCAATAGGAGCAATACTTGAAATGGCAATCCATAAAAAAACACCAATACTAAGATCGGCTAAAACAAAATGATATCCCAAAGGGATAACTAAAAAACTTAATAAAATTGATATGACTGCTATAGAAGGTCCAATGCTAAATAAAGGAATATCTCCTCGGGATGGCAGGATATCCTCCTTAAAAAGTAGCTTAGTTCCATCGGCTATAGCTTGAAGCAGTCCCAGGGGGCCAGCATATTCAGGACCCATACGTTGTTGTATCGATGCGGATATTTCTCTTTCTAACCACACAATTACGAGTACTTCTATTGTGATTCCCAGTAGGAGGGTCAAAATGGGTAGAATCCATATCAGTCCATAGACTTCTTTTAATAATTCCGATTTCGAAAAAGAATTGATAGTTTCTATCTCTACCCTATCTATTATCATTTCAACGATCAACTTCCCCCATAATGATATCTATACTACCTAATATCGTCATGATATCAGCCAATTTCATTTTTTTAACTAGTTGAGGAAGAATTTGCAAATTAATAAAACCGGGTGGACGAATTTTCCATCTCCAGGGGAAAAGACTATCATCTCCTACCAGATAAATTCCTAATTCACCTTTTGGAGCTTCCACTCTTACATAAAGCTCTTGCTTTGACAATTCAAAATTGGGCGAAGGTTTTTTACCAAGAAATCTATATTCAAAATCATTCCATTCGGAATTCTTTGTTTTCTTAAAGCGTCGGACTTCTAAATTCTCATAAGGGCCTCCAGGAATTTTCTCTACAGCCTGTTGAATAATTTTGATGGATTCCCTCATTTCACCCATTCGTACTAAATAGCGAGCTAATGAATCTCCTTCTTTTTGCCATTGGACTTTCCAATCGAATTGGTTGTAAGACTCATAAGGATCAACTTTACGAAGATCCCATTGTATTCCAGAAGCTCGTAACATCGGCCCCGATAAGCCCCAATTTACTGCTTCTTCTCCGCTAATAAAACCGACTCCTTCAACTCGTTCTAAAAAAACGGGATTCCGTGTAATAAGTTGTTGATATTCAACAATTCCTCGTAAAAAATAATCACAGAAATCTAAACATTTATCGACCCATCCATAAGGTAGATCGGCGGCTACCCCTCCGATGCGAAAGTAATTATGCATCATTCGCATACCTGTAGCAGCTTCAAATAGATCATATATCAATTCTCTCTCTCTAAAAATATAGAAAAAAGGGGTCTGTGCGCCTAGATCCGCCATAAAAGGTCCAAGCCATAACAAGTGAGAAGCTATACGGCTCAACTCTAACATAATTACCCTAATATAGCTGGCTCTTTGGGGTATTTGAATATTCTCCAAGAATTCTGGTGCATTTACCGTTATTGCTTCTGTAAACATAGTAGCTAAATAATCCCACCGTGTTACATAAGGTAAGTATTGTATAATAGTTCGGTTTTCCGCGATTTTTTCCATTCCTCTGTGTAAATAGCCTAATATGGGTTCACAATCAATAACATCTTCACCATCGAGAGTAACGATCAGTCGAAGAACACCATGCATTGATGGGTGCTGAGGGCCCATATTGACTATCATGAAATCTTTTCTTGTAAGCGGTAGACTCATATCCTTTCTTCCTTAATTCATTATTCCATGAAAATGGATTATTCCATGAATTCCTCAAAACGAGGCTCATCAAAATGCAAAATCTAAGACTACTATAAGACTACTAATAAAATAAGAAAAAAATTTGAACGATTAAATTACTTCTCCCGAATATCCAACTGACTGATTAATTTCTTATAACGTACTCTATTTTTCTTTGCCAAATAAGCCAGCAAACGTTGACGTTTTCCCAAAAGTATTCGTAGACCTCTTTCCGATGAAAAATCTTTTTTGTGTAATTCCAAATGTGAAGCAAGTCTCCGTATCTTATTGGTGAAACTGAATACTTGAAATTCAACAGAACCCCAGTTTTCTTCTTTTTCTTCTTTAACCATAAATCCCACAATTTTTCTACCTCCTTTCTTTTTCATGTATTTTTCTGATCAGGAAAAATCAAAAATTATGTCAGTTATTTTGAAGTTATTCTAATCTCGTACACACAAAAATTTGCAATTATTCATCTACTACTGGAATTTGGATTTATTTTATCGATGCAAATTGGATTTGGATAGAAGGGTACATTCTTTTATTTTAGATAGAAGAAACATTTCTTCTATCTAAAATAAAAGAATTTTGCTGATTTATTTATTGCTATATCCAATTTATGGAATTGATACACCATTTAATTGATATCGTTTAGCAAAATGAAACACAGCATATGCATCCATCTTTCGGCTCGAGAATTTCACGGGATAGAGATATGGTATAAGAAATAGGCTATTAAGTAACTCTAAATGAATTGTGGATACATCTGTATCCTTAACATACTGAAACGACTGCCATTATTCGTATCAAACCAATAGCGATTCATACAAGCTAAATCTTCTAATCAATGGTGGGCCAATAATGAATTTTTTTGCATATGTATTAAGACGCTTGGCCTGATTTCGAAATTGTCCAGAGTTTTTTATGTTGTTTTCATTGCAAAATGATGGACCTCCTTCCGTAACTTTCCAATTACGAGTACGAGAATTGAAAGACATGAAAATTCTCAATTCTCTACGGCGTCTAGGAGATAGATAGAATATTTTCAGGAACAAGAAAATCAGAAGAATCTTTCTCTCTATTCACTACCATTCCGCGTCTTCGACTTCTATTAGTTTCTTTTCTTCTTTAATGCAATAGCTATAGTTTGATATAGAATCCATTTCTCAAAGTAATGGAAACCATTCTCGTATAGGAAATGGTTCGAAAATCGCTATTCCATCTTTTAGGTATCGTGAAAAGTGATACCTGTGAAGATCGTGCATTTCAGTCACATTCAGATCCGCTTTTCGAGTCCATGATATAACCAAATTGGATGGATCTTCCACCCGTTTAGCTAAGAAAGAATAGATGCAGAGGTGGATAATAGATCGATATGAAGATCATGAGCTGCCCCATAATGAAACCGCCAGTAGTCGCGAATATCTCCTTCTTCCCTAATCCAAGATTGGAGAAAGAAGATCTAAGAGGGACCTATGGAGAATGTGGTCAGAAATCCATAATAGAGTCCGACCACAACGACCGAATTAATTATCCTCATCGAGAAACTTAGACTACTAAGTAGAAAAGGTAGAAAAGATTTGAAAATCATGGCATGGGTCTCCTTTTTTTCTTTCTTTAGAGTTTTCTATATGCACAATTTCTCGATGTTTCGATGAGAATTTCTTGACTTTCCATATATAGAAAGAGATAGACTATAAATGACATCTCTTATGTAAATAAGACCAAAGGGATGGATATTAAATGATAGGAAGTGCTAGGAAGTGAAATAGAATGAAATAGAGCCACTTTGGGCTTCCCTATGAAATGAGGCATGGAACGGAGTCACTACGAAGAAATTCCGGGAGTTACGAAAGAAGCTTCGGACT